TTTCTTGGGTCGAAGACTAGAAAGACGAATAGAATAATACCTCTTAGAACCCCTTGTTTCCCCCATTTAGCCCTTCCTTTTCCGCTTACTTATCTTAGGATCTAGTCGAATTGGATTTTATTAGAATAGAAAAAAAGCTATTGATAGATGCTATGACAGTTAAATCTGACACTAGTGACGTGACATAAAACCACATTGCTACAATTTCGATTAAAAAAAAAGCAAACGAGGGAATAAAGTCAGATAGTCTTCTTACCAATATACATACTATGACTAAAAATGGGGTACCAGTAATTTCCAAAAGCTAGAAAGCCGGTATAATAGTATAAAAACAATACAAACAAAAGCAATTTTTCACAATTTTTTTCATACATAATTGCAAAAAAAAATGGTTCTTTTGAAGAACTTGATGTTGATAAATCCGCAGATCTAGAAATTCATTTCGGACAATTGAACCTTCTCAAACTGTTTCTTTTTAAGAACCAAAAAGATTTGTGCCAAAATAACAGATGCTAAGAAGAACAAAAGGCCTTGGACCCGTAATGGGTCTTGAAGTACTATTTCCGCGTCTCCCTGACCAAATCCACCAACATTAGGATTACTCGTTAATGGTTGGTCAAGTTTTATGGATTCGCCTTCTGAAACAAGAAGTTCGGGTCCGGGAGGTATAATGTCAATGACTTGACGTCCCTCTGGCGTATCCGTTATAGTTATTTGGTAACCTCCTTTTTCTTTTCGTATAATTTTGCTTATTATACCTGCTGCTGTAGCATTATAAACCGTATTGTTACTCTTGCTCCCGTCGGGATAAATTTGACCCCTTCCTCTGTTTCCACCTACGTATATGGGATACTTTAAGAAGTGGACATCTTTGTTAGTAGCGGGGTCTGGAGAAAGAATAGGAAAAGTGATTTCACTATATTTCTGACCAGGAACAGGACCTATCACAAGAATATTTTTTTTATTGGGGCGATAACTCTGAAAAGACAGATTACCCATCTTTTCTTTCATCTCTGGCGAAATACGATCGGGAGGGGCTAATTCAAACCCCTCGGGTAAAATAAGAACAGCCCCTACATTCAAAGCTCCTTTTTTCCCATTAGCAAGAACTTGTTTGAGTTTCATATCATAAGGAATTCGAACAACTGCTTCAAATACAGTATCCGGGAGTACTGCTTGTGGAACCTCAATATCCACGGGCTTATTAGCTAAATGACAATTGGCACATACAATACGGCCAGTTGCTTCGCGTGGATTTTCATAACCCTGCTGTGCAAAAATGGGATATGCATTTGAAACGGGGGCCCCAGTTATTATATATATCATGAGCGATACAGAAATAGAACGAATAATCTCTTCCCTTATCCAAGAGAATGCCTTTCTAATTTGCATGGTCCAATCGTTGATTCCGAAAATGGCTAAATTTCTACAATAAAATTAGGTAGGTCGCTAGTATAGTTCCCTATCCATGATGCTGCTATTTACTGAATTTTTTTTACTAATTTTTTTTTTACTAAAATATAGGAAGAATCCGATGGATGTATAGAAAAAGTGTAAGTGTATAAAAAAAGTAAGATTTTGAATGTTTTGCTTGTGTACAAAATAACAAAGATTCGAATTGGATCCATGAATCCTTTTTTAGTCATTCATTGAATGATAAATCACTACGAGTGACGGAGATACACGATTTAAATAACGAAAAATCCAATATTTAAAAATTGTATCGATAATGACCGGGAAAGTGGAAACAAGGCCAGATATAATTTGCTCGTTATGAGCAAATCCAAAATCTTTGTAGACAGAGCCAATCATTAGTTCCCAACCGTGCGGTGAATGGAATCCTATACATAAATCGGTTAATAAAAGAATAGAGAAAGCTTTTATTGTGTCGCTTAAGTTATATAGGAATTCTTGAACCCAAGAATTAAGAATAATAAGTTCTTCATTACCTACAATAGAATAACCACTTAGAATAACGAAAGAGATTATATTTGTCGAGAAGTCCAAAATCGTATGGATATGATCCTCATTGTGCATCTTGATCAATTGGATCGTTTCTTTTTGAATTCCGGTACGAAACCTTTGTAGATGTGTTTCCGGGTATTCTTTTATCATTTCGTCCAACAGGAAAAGTTCCTCTAATTCTAGGAATTTTTCTAGAATACTCTTTTCTTGAATATCATTTAAAAAAGTTTCGGATTTACTAGTATTCCACCAATGAATAACCCAAGATTCCAGACTTTTAGTAAATGAAAAAGAGATCCACCAGGGCAAAAATATTATAGATGTAAGATATATAAGGGGAATGAATGCTTTTTTTTTTTTCATTTTTTCGTCTGTGAATTTGAATGAACCCACCTCATTTGTCGATTTTATACGATCTAATATTTCTATCAAGTATCAAGCATGTATTGCAAGACTTCGAATCTATGAAGCTATTCCCTTTTTTATTTGTGTTTGTGAGTCAATGGTTAGTTCTTGAATTCAAAAGAATACAGAAATAACCTAAGAAAAATGAAAAATTACACGAATGAAGAAATAAAGAATATTGTTTTCAGATATCTCAAGTGCTTAAATTCGAAGCAATTCCCTCTTTTCGATAAATGCCCCAAGAGCCACTTCAAATTCGAATTTCGACATGAAAAAATTCCTTTCTATCAAAATCTCAAATATTTTGAAAAAAAAAAAATGGGCCGACTGCCCATAATCCACAGGAAGGATTGAAAGAAATTTCTGAAGAATATTGTGATGGGGTGATCAAAAACGAGTGGCAAAAGCAAAAATAAGACAGAAAACTTCCTAAGTGGTCCAATCCTTTGTCCTTTGCTCATTAAAGAGCACAAAAAGGATAAAAAGAAACATCGATTAACAAGAGATAATTTACAAGATATAATCTACCCCTATCGACATCGACAATTTCAAATATTGAAAAGGAAAAGATGATTTGTTTATTCTATATCTTTTAGATCTTCTTTTTCTTTTCCGAAATGGAAATGCTTTTGTTTTGATCTATTGAGGATCAGTCTATTATTTCGATTTGTTACTTATCTTGTTACTGAATTGAGTGGATTTACATAGGATAAATTTGTGGACAAAAAAGATTTTATTTTTGAATTGTTTCGTATATAGGATATACGTTTTCTTTGGTTCATCAGTATTTTGAAGAAATTTCAGTTAAGTTATACTATAGAAAAAAAGAGGACTCTTGGATTTTTACCTCCTACTAAAAAAGTTCATTCTTAAGTTCATTTCAAAATACTTCAATTGGTACACGCAAGAAATAGGCCAATTCCGCTGCCTTTTGCTCAATTTCTCGCGGAGTCAAATTCTCATCAGTACGAGTCAAAGGAATGGACCCCTGTCCTCTGATTTCCATATAAAGGACACGTCGAGCATAAATACCTTCTTTAACTTCTATTCGGATAGACTGAATATCCTTCATAAGGAATCGGAGGAAGATGCGACGATTTTTTCCAGGAAATCCCCAACGAAAAATACAGGCTATTCCTTCTTTTCTGTCGAATCGATCATAACCACTACCTACATTCCACGAAATTGTGGACCACAAATAAGAACTAATAAATAGACCGGCGATCCCATAGAAAGACATCACGATCCCTTGCGGAAAAAAAATTATTTGTTGAGACGGAAATAAAGATATCAAATTTCTGCCAAGATAACTGGAAATTCCAACTAAGAAAAACCCCAATGAACCCCAAAAAAGTATAAAAGCCCAGCAGAAATTACTTGTTTTTCGAGACCCCACTATAAGTTCTATCCATATATGTTCTGATCGCCAACTCATACTAGATCCAGTTGCATTTTATTGGAAGTGGGAAACTAGCCCAAATAAATTTGACTTTCTTTTTTTTGTTTCTGAAGTAACTTTCATCAACTCGCACTATTCGCATATGAATCTTTAGTAGAAATTGATTCAATTCGTTAGATCTAAAATAATAGGAGCCCCCTTTATATTATATGATCCCCTACCCTATACTACACACATATGGATACATTGGCTTTGCGTTTTTTCAGGCACCGGACCAATCTCGATTTCTTTTCAAATATTTTGAAATAGTTCATTTATTCGAAATAGTTTGTTTACTCATATATCATATATCATATTTACACCCGCATAAGAACCATTTCATTTATGTTTCAAGGAATCCGCACCTTAACCTTATACCATATTATACTAAATGGATATCTGTCTTATGATCCAAGTCTAAGTCTTTAAAAAAAAAAATAGATGAAAATTACTTCCATCGGATCTAAAAAATCTTGTTTTTTTGAACATGAAGAAATAAAGAAGACATTGCAATTGCCGGAAATACTAAGCCTACTAAAGGCACCAAAATAGAGGGAAAGCTGTTGAGAATTGTCATAAAACGGGCACCCCAATTTAATCAATTTAATATTTCAATTTAATATTTGTACCTGTTCTTTTCTTTATTATATTTATTATATTTATTGTTCTATATCTTTCTTTTTTACTTTTACTTGTTATCGTTCTATTATTCTAAATTCTTATGAAGATATCTTATAATCATTCTAATTAATCATTAGAATTTCTATATACTAAGTATATTTAAATGAGATTTCTATATATTAAGTATATCTAAGTGAGGATGGATATAGAATAAGTCCATTTAGTTCTACACTCCTTGCACTTTATTCTATATCTTCACTTAGATATATGTATGATAATCTACTTCTTTCTTATTCTTCATTTATTATCTTTTTCTTGTCTTATAATTTGTTTGAATTTTCTAATTTGACTTTAAATCTTGAAATTGGAAATAAAGAATAAACTTCTTCTGTTTATCAATTTTATAAAAAGAAAAATTCGTTATAATCTAATCTAGCAATTTAGCAATAGGGATTTTGAGTACAATACAAAACAAAGGGTATTCTGGGGGAATATATTATATATAAATAATAAATAGGCAAGATTCTTTCTATACCATTTTTTCTATACATAGTTAACAAAAATAATTAACAAAACAAAAGAACAAAACAAAAAATTCGTTTTATTTCTTTTTACTTACTTTACCCAATCTTTACCTAATTTCAATTGGAATTTCGCGGAAGACGGAATTCGCTCTTTTATCGAAAATATTGGTAAAAAAAAATTATCTGCATGATTTTTTCTACAAATTACCCTTAATTATCTTACTTATGTTACCAAAAAAAGGATTTTTCAGTTTTTCTTTAATTTAATTCCTTAATTCCGATAAATAAATACTTGTTCGCGATAAATAAAGAAATAAAATAAATAAAAAATTGTGAACTAATTTAATTAACTAATTCTAATTTAATTAACTAATTTCTAATTAACCGAAGGCTCTACTTGATTTCTGATTCAAAGGAAAGAAAGCGTGTAGCTGAAATAACTCATTCAGAACGCCTTTTAAAAGATTTCGGGGTACGATTAGATCGAATAAACCCTTATGGAATAAAAATTCGGCCGCTTGTGAACCTTCAGGTACTGTCTTATTCAGTGTTTGTTCAATTACTCTTTTACCTGCAAATGCAATGTAGGCGTTGGGTTCAGCAATAATGATATCTCCCAACATACCAAAACTCGCCGTTACCCCCCCAGTCGTAGGAGATGTAAGGATTGATACATAAAATAACTTTTTATTCGATTGATAATCATATAAAACAGAAGAAATTTTAGCCATTTGCATTAAGCTCAAACTTCCTTCTTGCATGCGTGCTCCTCCGGAAGCACACACTAGAATAAGAGGTAAAAAATTATTGGTAGCATACTCAATCAAACGAGTGATTTTCTCACCTACTACGGATCCCATACTGCCCCCCATAAACTGAAAATCCATAACCCCAATTGCTACGGGAATGCCATTTAGTTGACCTGTGCCCGTTTGAACAGCTTCAGTTAATCCTGTCTTTCTTTGATAAGAATCAATACGATCTTTATAAGGTTCTTCCTCTGAATGAAATTCAATGGGATCCAAAGATACCATGTCTTCATCCATAGGGTCCCAAGTACCTGGATCAATCAAAAGTTCAATCCTATCTGAACTATCCATTTTTAAATGATATCCACATTGTTCACAAATATTCATTCTTGACTTCAAAATTTTCTTATAATTTAGTCCATAACAAATTTCGCATTGAACCCACAAATGCCTGTATTTTTGAATTACATTGGAATCACTAGAACTTTTTCTTAGAATAAAATCGTTACCATTCGTGCTACTTCTTAGACTGGAATACGCGTTTTGACTACTATTTCGACTTTCACCGCAAATGGAACTATAAATGTAACTTTCGCTGTAATTTTCAATACTACTTAAAATAGTACTTAAAATAGAAGTATCAATACATATTTGAGAACGAAGATAGCTGTCAATGAAACCATTGATATAATTATTCCAACTCGATTTAGTATCATACATATAATAATCGTAGTGGGAGTCGGTACCCCTAGACCCATTATTCAGATAACTAGAATTCCAATAACTAGAAAAAGAATTTTCTAGTTCACTCAGAAAAGAATGGTGGTTATCAATCTCAAAAACTTGATTTTCAATATTCAAATAGATGGAATAACTGTCCCTATTACTATCCCTAACTAAAAAAGTGTTATCAGCCTTGAATTTTCGAATGTCCCCGACGTCAAATAAATAATCAACATTACTGTAACCAGAACTCTCGCTATTACCCCAAGTATGAGTGTTTTTATCTCTATCATTTAGAATCGGGTCCTCACTGAAACTGGTATTTTCAAGAGGGCCAAAACTATCCATTGATTTACTTAGCCCGCACCTGTATTCTACCTCCACATTGGATAACATGGAACCGAACCAACATTTTTCCATAGAGCTTTCTTGTTACTAGTTACATCAAACTAAATAGATGAATAGTCATTCGATGAAAGATATCATTTGAATATTTCATTTCCTCTCAGAATAAGCATAGAGATCCAATCACTAGGATTATTAACTAATTAAGCAGTGGGTATTAAAAAAAGATTATCTTTTGTAAGAACACGGAGTATAGCTTCGCTATATAGAATTATGATGTAGACTAAATAGAATAGAAATTGAAAATACTAAATCAAATAATAATTAAGAAGTCAAAATAATAGAAATTCTATTTCTATATAGAATATCTATTTTATTATATATTTATATATATTTTAGGAATAATAGAATAAAGGAATATAGAATAATTGGAAATAGAACGGAAGGGAATTTGTCATGTTGTGCCGAATTCGCATCGATAAAAGAAAGATTTCTTTTTTCCTTCTTTTTTTTTTCCTAGGAAAAACTTTTTCGTAAAATCTCGTCTATTAATAAGTCTCTATTCCAACGCGGAACAAAAAGGACGATATACAGGATAGGTAAAAGAGAAGAAGTTGTGATACTTGGCTCGACCCATGATCCAAAACTACAGGATATAAAAGAATACACCAATCCTCTAGATCCTTAGAATTAATTGTGGATCCAAGGCACCAATAGAAAGGTTTTAGTT